ATTCTAATGCGACCTCGCCTGCGGATTAGTCGACATTTTTCACAAATTTTACGAACGGAAGCTCTTATTTTCATATTTCTTATTCCTTATCTTAATTTGGAGTCTACTTTTTGGTAGAAAATAAGTTTCTTAAGATTTTTCAGCCCGAGTCGTAGTGAATAAAAAACCTAATCTTTCGAATCCTTGTTTCGGAGTCGATAAATTATACGTCCTCTGGTTGAATCATAACGGCTTACTTCAATTTTTACTTTATCTCCCGGCAGTATCCGTATAAAACTACGTCGGATCTTTCCTGAAACATAACCTAGAATCAGATCTTCATTATCTAATCGAACCCGGAACATGCCATTGGGAAGTGATTCAGTAATTAAACCTTCATGAATCCATTTTTGTTCTTTCATTCCAGGTAAAGTCCCCCTGAAGTATCAACTAATGGAGAAGAAAGGATATTAGCCAACCGATCCTCTTTCTCTTTTTTACAATTCCAAAAAGGAACAGGTTTCAGATTCCATTTGGATAGTAAAAGGATTACCATATATAACACAAAATTTCTCCCCCGATTCCTTCTAGCCGAGCCTCCCGGTCTGTCATTATACCTCGAGAAGTAGAAAGAATTATAATTCCCATCCCACCTAAAATTCTAGGAATTCGTTGAGAGTTGAAATAGATTCGTAAACCCGGCCGACTAATCCGTTTTAAATTTAAAACTTTTCTATAGGGTCTTTTCCTATTCCTTCTATGTCTCAGGGTTAAAACCAAAAAACATTTGTTTTTTTCTCGATGCTTTCGTACGTTTTCGATAAAACCTTCTCGAAAGAGTATTTTAACAATATTTTCGGTAATATTAGTGGATGCTATGCGAACAACTCTTTTCCTATCCATATCAGCATTTCGTATAGAGGTTATTATCTCAGCAATAGTGTCTCTACCCATGATGAATTAAGATGAGTGGTGCTTTCAAATTGGATATAATCAACATGTTTTTTTGTTTTTATTGGTTTCGAAATATGAATTTTTCAAGGTGTATACGTGAGACACAATACTACGAATTCATTTCATTCTTAATTGATTTCGGTCAAATAAATCAAAGATGTCACGATCTTATTTTATAATACCTCGGGAGCTAGTGAAACTATTTTAGTAAAATTTAATTGTCTTAATTCCCGGGGAATTGCACCAAAAATTCGAGTTCCTTTTGGATTTCCTTCTTGATCAATTACAACTGCAGCATTATCATCATATCGTATTATCATACCGCTGTCACGTTTAAGTTCTTTACAGGTACGAACAATTACAGCTCTGACTACTTCTGATTTTTCTAGGGGCATATTTGGTACTGCTTCTTTGATCACAGCAACAATAATGTCGCCAATATGGGCATATCTACGATTACTAGCTCCTATGATTCGAATACACATCAATTCTCGAGCCCCGCTGTTATCCGCTACATTCAAATGGGTCTGGGGTTGAATCATATCAATTTTTTGGTCTATTCAAAAGATGAAGAAAAAAAAAGAGATATTGTTTGTCCAAAAAAAGAAACTCGCGGTTTTGTTTCATTCCCAAAATTCATTTCTATTGGTTCGACCTTTTTAGACCGAACTAATAAATTGAGTTCGTATAGGCATTTTGGATGCTGCTATTAAAATAGCCCTTCTAGCGATATTTTCACTTACTCCACCCATTTCATATAATATTCGTCCCGGTTTAACAACAGTTACCCAATATTCAGGGGATCCTTTCCCCGAACCCATACGTGTTTCAGCAGGTCTTACTGTAACTGGTTTGTCTGGAAATAGACGGACCCATATTTTTCCACCACGGCGTGCATTTCGTGTCATTGCTCGTCGACCCGCTTCGATTTGTCTAGATGTTATCCAAGCGGGTTCAAGTGCCTGAAGAGCATATTTACCAAAACAAATATGATTACCTCGATAAGATATTCCCTTCATTCTTCCTCTATGTTGTTTACGGAATCTAGTTCTTTTGGGGTTATAGTTGATAGTTGTTTCGGAATTCCATCTCTACTACAGAACTGGACATGAGAGTTTCTTCTCATTCAGCTCCTTGCGAAAAAAGGATTCAAAGTGGAATTTCAAAAAATTTGAATATCTATTCAATATTCAAACGTTTTTCCAAAAAATTTGGACATAATTGTTTTTCGAACATTCTAATTCCATTTAGAGTATAAAAGAAATCTTTAGTTTATTTTGTCCTTTATCCAAGCTTACCAAGTCAAAGAAAAAATCAAAGAAAAAAGGTTTTCGCGAGCGAATATTTACTCTTGCAATCTCTATATTCAGTCGTAGTACTTGTTCGTGACTTCTCCGAATAGAGGAATTTTTGGGGGGTTCATTTCGCCATCCCTACTAGTGAATGAGTAAGATTCCTTTGTTCAATAAAATCTTTTGCATTCAAAGGTTCCATCGTTCTCACCATTTCGTACTTAAATGGTTAGGTCAGAATCATACAACGGAGCTCATAACACAATTTATTCTTG